AAATTCTTTTTTTCTACTCTATCTATCCGATTTTTTGGTACTGGAAAAATTGTTTTATTTGTTCGAACTCATGATCTAAACGAGTCGCACATACACCCTAGTACATGTTCCCCGACGCTGAGGGCATCCCCGAAGAGCGGGGGATTTTGTCATATTTCTTATTGGCTGTCTTGTGTTTCTAATAAGTTGTTTAATTGTTGGCATGTCGTATCTATATAATAGAATAAAACGGGTTGGTTTAGATCGATCTTAACCTGATGATTATGAATTATTTCCATTCAATATCAAATTGCGGAAAATTCGAATTATGGTTTAAATGGAATCATGTATTTATATGAGATCCCTAGTATTTTTATTTTCAACCGCTACAAGATCAACAATGCCATGAGCTTGGGCTTCTGTTGCTGACATAAAAACATCCCTTTCCATGTCTTCGGATATAACCCATAAAGGGTTGCCCGTTCTTTGTACATAAACCTTTGTGAGGGTTTCGCGAAGTTTCAGTAGTTCTTCCGCTTCCAGGATAAATTCCCCTGCTTGTGCCTCATAAAAAGAACTAGCAGGTTGGTGAATCATAACCCTGATAATATTGATATAACATCATGCATGAACGGTTCTTCTATTTCGCATGATTGGGCTAAAATAAGGGATAAAAAACAAGAAGAAAAAAAAATAGAATTGAACAGCCGTACAGGCTTCTTTTGTGCACTGCATACGGCTCCGCAATGGAATTTCCTTTTTCCTACCTTCTCTTATATTCTATCAAATAAAGATAGAATACATCCGATCTAGATCGTTGAATGATCCATTTACCACCCTTCCTTTCTTATCGTAGGAGGAAAAAAATACTATGATGGTTCTGTTGCTTTCTATATTTATCTCGTCTGTGATTTAGCAATCCCAAAGTACCTTTTTGATACGATCAAATAAAGAAAAATGATTTTTTTTATTCTTTTTCGTACTCTTTCCTTTTTCGTAACATAAATATCAGAAAGAGACTTCTGGTGTGGAAGAAAAGTAGTTTGTGACGCTGAAATGTACTTCCGACACATAAGATCAAATCGGAAATAACCTTTGTTTCATACTACTATCTCGATACAAAATCTCATGTTAGGAAAAACAATAATAGTTTGTTCATATCGAACTCGAAGTGCCATGCTATTGTTACCTATTATTCATATTCGATATGGCGAAGGCCTAGTCTTCTTCTTTTTTTTTTTTCAAATAAAAACTCATTGGCGCCAAGCGTGAGGGAATGCTAGACGTTTGGTAATTTCTCCTCCGACCAGAATGAAAGATCCCATTGAAGCAGCTAATCCCATGCATATTGTATGTACATCGGGGGGAACAAATTGCATAGTATCATAAATGGCTATTCCTGGTATTACCCATCCGCCGGGGGAGTTTATAAACAAATAAATATCCTTAGTATTATCTTCTATACTGAGATATACCATAAGACCAACAAGTTGATTTGAGATTTCGCTATCAACCTCTTGGCCTAAAAAAAGTAATCTTTCTCGATAAAGTCGGTTGATTAGGACAAAATTCTATCCCTTAGGAACCGTACGTGCATCTTTGAATGCATACGGTTCAAAAAAATTGCGAAAAAAGAATCAATGTGTCGGTTCCAATCCTATTTCTTTTTTTTTATATTTGTAACAGATTTCCGTTTTTTTAATGAAGGGTTTTTTTCTTCTATTTTTCAAAAAAACATGAGTTTTAGCTCCCTTCCCTAAAAAAAAAAGAATTTACTGAACTTATTGAATTAACCTTTCATTGATGTATTGTTTAGTCGAGATTCAAATTACGATGTCATTTTCTTGTTCCCGAATGGGTCCTTTCAATTCTTTTAGGTTCATGTTCTACCCCGGGTAAAGATCTATCCGAATTCCATTTGTTCATATAGGGCAAATGATCTCAGTACCATTTCTTTTTGTTACGACTTCTTTTTTTCAATTTCTTTCGTGCCTCCTCCAAACTATTCGATGTATTCATCATACTGGTTGGTTGGCATGAAAATTTTTGGTCGCTCCTATAATTAAGTATAAGAATTGCCTATGCTACAAGTGGTAATTGTGCATATATTACTATTACCAATACCAATTTGTTTGGTATTTTTTGAACGGAGCCTGAATACTTTATTTTTTTAGTTCAAGTCAACCATAAATTCTTCTAATTGATAATATCGATCCTCAATATAAATTGATCTAATTATACTTCACGCTCCGAATGATTGATTGAAAAATCAATACAATATTTTTGGGGTGAAACAGAGGATATCTCGATCGGGGGAGAAAACGGGTAAGTCCCATATGACCCAATATGTCTGACAAGTCGCACTATACGTCAACCCAAACTGCATCTTCCTCTCCAGGACTCCGAAAAGGTACTTTTGGAACACCAATGGGCATAAAATTAAAGAAAAAATTAAGTACTATACTTCACTTTAATATGGAAACGTAAGAATGGGTTTATTGTCTTCACCATTTTTCTGTTTATTCTATTTTATACAAAAGTTGAAAGGTTTTTATAGAAAGACAGAAAAAAGAAATAAAAATTTTAATGAAGGCATCGATCGTTCAAATAATAAACAAGTATCCATGCATTGATTCCCCCAAAATGGGGCCAATGCTCCCATTGCGTATTGGTACTTATCGGGTATAGAATAAATCTGCTTCTCTTTGTTCTTACGAACAGAATTCTTCCATTATTTTCAACAGAATACAATAAACAGTAACCTTTTCTCATACAGAATCCGCGGAAAAGGTTAGGTACATAGTATATTTCAATGCGATAAAGTTACATAGTGTCTATTTTTCTTTGATAAAGGGGTATTTCCATGGGTTTGCCTTGGTATCGTGTTCATACTGTCGTATTGAATGATCCCGGTCGATTGCTTGCTGTCCATATAATGCATACGGCTCTAGTTTCTGGTTGGGCCGGTTCGATGGCTCTATACGAATTAGCGGTTTTTGATCCTTCTGACCCCGTTCTTGATCCAATGTGGAGACAAGGTATGTTCGTTATACCCTTCATGACTCGTTTAGGAATAACCAATTCCTGGGGTGGTTGGAGTATTTCGGGAGGAACTATAACGAATCCAGGTATTTGGAGTTATGAAGGCGTGGCAGGGGCGCATATTGTGTTTTCTGGCTTGTGCTTTTTGGCGGCCATCTGGCATTGGGTCTATTGGGACCTAGAAATATTCTCTGATGAACGTACGGGAAAACCCTCTTTGGATTTGCCCAAGATCTTTGGAATTCATTTATTTCTCTCAGGATTGGCTTGCTTTGGCTTTGGCGCATTTCATGTAACAGGCTTATATGGTCCTGGAATATGGGTGTCCGATCCTTATGGACTAACGGGAAAAGTACAATCTGTAAGTCCGGCGTGGGGCGCGGAAGGTTTTGACCCTTTTGTTCCGGGAGGAATCGCCTCTCATCATATTGCAGCGGGTACACTGGGCATATTAGCGGGCCTATTCCATCTTAGTGTCCGTCCGCCTCAGCGTCTATACAAAGGATTACGTATGGGCAATATTGAAACTGTACTTTCTAGTAGTATTGCTGCTGTTTTTTTTGCAGCTTTTGTTGTTGCTGGAACTATGTGGTATGGTTCAGCAACTACCCCAATCGAGTTATTTGGTCCCACTCGTTATCAGTGGGATCAGGGATACTTCCAGCAAGAAATATATCGAAGAGTCGGTGCTGGAATAGCCGAAAATCTGAGTTTATCGGAAGCTTGGTCTAAAATTCCCGAAAAATTAGCTTTTTATGATTACATTGGTAATAATCCGGCAAAAGGGGGATTATTCAGAGCGGGATCAATGGACAGTGGGGATGGAATAGCTGTTGGATGGTTAGGACACCCCGTCTTTAGAGATAAAGAAGGGCGCGAGCTTTTTGTACGTCGTATGCCTACTTTTTTTGAAACATTCCCTGTAGTTTTGGTAGATGGAGACGGAATTGTGAGGGCGGATGTTCCTTTTCGAAGAGCAGAATCAAAGTATAGTGTTGAACAAGTAGGTGTAACCGTTGAGTTCTATGGTGGGGAACTCAATGGAGTCAGTTATAGCGATCCCTCTACTGTGAAAAAATATGCTAGACGCGCACAATTAGGTGAAATTTTTGAATTAGACCGGGCTACTTTGAAATCTGATGGTGTTTTTCGTAGCAGTCCAAGAGGTTGGTTCACTTTTGGGCATGCTTCCTTTGCTTTGCTCTTCTTTTTCGGACACATTTGGCATGGCGCTAGAACCTTGTTCAGAGATGTTTTTGCTGGTATTGATCCAGATTTGGATGCTCAAGTAGAATTTGGAGCATTCCAAAAACTTGGAGATCCAACTACAAGGAGACAAGTAGTTTGATGCAAGATTGCTCTGGTATCTTTCGCCTCTATTTTTTTTTATTGAATAGGGTATCCGAGACCCGAGAAATCTTGACTTGAATCACCTTCTTTTCTTTGATTTTTTCCCTTTTCTTTTTTATATGTTTTTTATTTTTATATTATAGTATGGTAAATGATCCAAAATGAATAGGCGTGAAAGCTATAATTGTAAACCACGATCGAATCTATGGAAGCATTGGTTTATACATTCCTTTTAGTCTCGACTTTAGGGATAATTTTTTTCGCTATCTTTTTTCGAGAACCTCCTAAGGTTCCGACTAAAAAATGAAATGATTTTTCATTATCTCAACTGAAGTAATGGGCCTCCCATAGTGGGAGGCTCATTACTTCAACTAGTCTAGTCCCCGTGTTCCTCGAATGGATCTCTTAATTGTTGAGAGGGTTGCCCAAAAGCGGTATATAAGGCGTACCCAGTAAAGCTTACAAGTAAACCAGATATGGAGATGGCGACTAGGGTTGCTGTTTCCATTTGAAAATAATTTCAAGATCACATTGGATCCACGATAAGGTCGTTTATTTACAACTACAACGGAATGGTATACAAAGTCAACAGGTCTCAACCAATGATTAAATAGGATTTATGGCTACACAAACCGTTGAGGATAGTTCTAGAGCTAGACCAAAGCAAACTGGCATAGGAAGTTTATTGAAACCATTGAATTCGGAATATGGTAAAGTAGCTCCGGGCTGGGGGACTACACCACTTATGGGAGTCGCAATGGCTCTATTTGCGATATTTCTATCTATTATTTTGGAAATTTATAATTCTTCTGTTTTATTGGATGGAATTTCAATGAGTTAGGCTCATAAGAACTATGAAACCTTAGTTTTTCAATAAAAAAAATTATTTGATTCGTATTTATAGAGCATTCTATTCTGGTAGTTCGACTGTGGAATTTCTTTGTTTCAGTATTTCCGGAATATGAGCGTGTGACTTGTTATAATTGATCCTATTGACAATACAGAGAATGGTCTGTCATCCCTATCAAGATGTTCTATCCCGTCGGATATTTATTCTAATATCTGGAACACGGAATTTATGGAATAGATCAAGAAAAGAAATATTTGAACTATGATTCATACCTACTATTCAGACCTCGTAACCGGACTCAAAAAAAAAATTTAAGATAGGTATTTAGTAGATCAAATGATTTTTCTTTCTTTAGACTTATTCATTTTGTCTGAAGGACAACTCTTTCTCTAGATTTTGTTGAGTCATTACATCCATTCATTGAATAAGTGATGATCAAAGGTTTTTACTCAGAGAACCTTTGAGTTTAGCTTGGGGCTAAATCATCGTGGTTCTAGTATGAATCTGAGGTTTTAATTGATTCATAGGGTCTCAACAAGGGAATTCCTATCACTATCAATAGTAAAACAAGAGTCATCCGCATTACGCAAAAAAAAAAAAACAACAAATTAAATAACAAACAAAAATAGGAAAGAGAAAATTCAAGAGGCCTGTAACGATCAACATAAAGAAAGACGGACGAGCTGACTTGAGATTTTCTGGCATTATCATCACAAAGAAGAGATTTGGATTTTTATTTGACTTACTATCTTCGCTTCGGTTCGGGACAAATCGAATCAAGTAATTAAGAAGTTTTGAGCTTTCTATTACATATCCGTTGAAATCAGTATTTGTGTGTTTCTGTTTGAGCCGTACGAGATGAAATTCTCATATACGGTTCTCAGGGGGGGGGGGGGGGGACCTCTTGGATTACCTATCCCAATAAAGTATATGATTGGTTCGAGGAACGTCTCGAGATTCAAGCGATTGCAGATGATATAACTAGTAAATATGTTCCTCCTCATGTCAACATATTTTATTGTCTAGGGGGGATCACACTTACTTGTTTTTTAGTACAAGTAGCTACGGGTTTTGCTATGACTTTTTACTATCGCCCAACCGTTACAGAGGCTTTTTCCTCTGTTCAATACATAATGACTGAGGCTAACTTTGGTTGGTTAATCCGATCAGTTCATCGATGGTCAGCAAGTATGATGGTTCTAATGATGATTTTGCACGTATTTCGTGTGTATCTTACAGGTGGGTTTAAAAAACCACGCGAATTAACTTGGGTTACAGGTGTGGTTCTGGCTGTATTGACTGCATCTTTTGGTGTAACTGGTTATTCCTTACCTTGGGACCAAATTGGTTATTGGGCAGTAAAAATCGTGACAGGTGTGCCTGACGCTATTCCTGTAATAGGATCTCCTTTGGTAGAGTTATTACGTGGAAGTGCGAGTGTGGGCCAATCTACCCTGACCCGTTTTTATAGTTTACATACTTTTGTATTGCCTCTTCTTACTGCCGTATTTATGTTAATGCACTTCCCAATGATACGTAAGCAAGGTATTTCGGGTCCTTTATAGCTTTATAGAATATAGAGAAAACAGATCATAGATATTTGTAATTTATCATATATCATATCGGGGAGGACTAAATAGTATAGTATTTTTTTTTTAGTATTTTATTGCTACAAATATGGATTATTGAAAAAATAAGACATGTTATTTGGATACTTCTCTTCAACTCTGAAGTATTGTATTTTTTCTTATTTGATACGAATAACGAATAGTTGAAGTGGATTCTCCGAAGAGAGGATGGATTATGGGAGTGTGTGACTTGAACTATTGATTGGGCCGTGCCGATATGTAATTTTATCCGCCACGTTGGAATTCACAACCAAACGTGTCTCCGCATCCAACCACCACGTAAATCTCCCTATGTAGCATAGGATAGGCCGGTTCGCTTGAGGAGAATCTTTTCTATGATCATACCCGAATTATGTCATGCATGAACAGGCTCCGTAAGATCCCGTAGAATAGAATAAGTCATGTGGCACGATCCAATCTTCTATCTATTCCACTTACTTATTTATAGTATATAAATGCATTTATTTCCTCTGCATCGATCCCGATCTATGATACTATCGGAGTGAAAGAAGGGATCTAAGGAAAAACGGGGGCTAGACTTTATTAGTAACAAGTAAATACTTTGTATGTAAGAAAATCGAGATGTTGTGGGGGATAAACACCAATTAAATCAAAAGACATGAGACAGTCCAAAAAGCACTTGATTATGAT